AAGAAGAGAAAGCGGGTAGCGGGAATCGAACCCGCATCGTTAGCTTGGAAGGCTAGGGGTTATAGTCGACGTCGATTCAGCATTTTGAACGTCTCTAATTCAAAACCGAACATGAAACTTTGGTTTCATTCGGCTCCTTTATGGATATGGATGTGAACAAAATAAACAAAATTCTACCCATAACATCTATGTCAACTTTTGTCTGACTACAGACAAAACTAATAGCTTTCTAGATGATCCCTCTAGAAAGAGAGTAATTCTAACACTCTTTCTAGTTACTTCGTTCTCTATTTTTATTTGAGACGGTCCTGAGGAAAGGGTTTTGTTTCCACCGAGCTAAAACAACGGATCGATGCCTCTAGTAAACCAGAGTCATCGTTTAATAGCTATTTTGATTCAATTTTTTATTTGTAAAGCAAAAATTGAAAATTTAGTTACGATTAGAAACCTACTTTCTATCTTCATCCATGGATCCTTTACTCATACTTATTCAATTGGAAGTCTTAATCCAATTTCAAAATTTTGTTTCATAATTTCATAATCCAATTTCTCACTTTCTAAGTTATCCTTGGATACAAACCACGAGAATGTAGATTTTTTCTCGAATCTGTGATTGAGAGGTAAAGGATTAAATCCTTTTCTTTTTGCAAATAAAGTTTTTTGTCGAAATACGAATCAAACCGAAAACAAGGACCCTTTAACTATAAAAGGGTTAAAAAAACGAATCACACTTTTACCACTAAACTATACCCGCTACAATACGATTATTGTATACAACTGCCCTTTTGTCGAACTGGGAAATGGGATATGATAATCTAATAAAGGTAGGATCATCAACAAATCATAATATTTAGAACATTGCTTTTTTTTTGTTCATGCTTAACTATTTACTATGTCACTAAATAGAATACTAAGCATTTATTTAATTTATATATTTTATATAATAAAATAATAAATAAATATAATAAATAATAATAATAAATAATCTGTTTTGTTTTCAAATCAGATAAATGAAAAATCATCATTATTTTTCTATAATTAGTTGGAACAAAAAAGGCCCGGCTAGGTACTGACCAGGCCAGGCCGTGTCGGTCTTTCGAACAAAATAACCTCAAGGCGAAAGGGGTGTTTTTAGTTTTCTTTATATTGTTGACACTTCCGAGCCCTTTCCTTTATTTATCGAAACAAAATTGCTGATAAAAATTGTACATATCTATATAATAATAGAGAAAGAAAAACTCCTTATTTTTTGTGTAATATAACCCAATTTTCAATTGGGAGAGATGGCTGAGTGGACTAAAGCGGCGGATTGCTAATCCGTTGTACGAGTTATTCGTACCGAGGGTTCGAATCCCTCTCTTTCCGTTTCCTTTGATGATTTTATTTTCAAATTTGGCAAATCCTTTGTGTTTTTATCTAAATAAAAAATCTTAAGAAAATAGAAAGGAAACCCCCTTATTCTTCACGCCCAGGATTACGTCCAGGATCATTAGATAGGAATCCAAAGATGAAGAGAGAAACAAAAAATATCACTACTGTGTAAACGAAGAGTTTGAGAGTAAGCATTACACAATCTCCAAGATAATTTTTTTTTTTAAACAAGAGAGAATAGATCCTCCATTTTTCTACCACATATCCTATTTGGATATCAAGAACCGAGTCTCCTTCTAGAAAAAATCATGAACTTTCTAGAAAATTAGTAATAAATTTTTGAAATTAAAATAATTTCAAATTTAGATTGAGGATCTTATCGAAAACTTACAGCAGCTTGCCAAACAAAAGCTAAGAGAAAAAAGAACAGGGGTATGACTGGCATAACATCTACGATTGGGTTCAAAAAAGCATAGGCCTCGGGCAATTTTCCGAAGAAAAAACTACTTGAATAAAAGGCAGAATTAAGACAGATACAGATCAAACTAAAGATATTAAGCATAACAGCCATTTTGTTCTTGGAGATAATTGCATTTTGATTGAGTTATTGATATAAGTAAAAAAGGGAAAAATTTAGGTAGACAAAAAGCTCCTTCTTCTCTTTTGAACTCACCCAAGCAAAACCCTCCTATTCTCAAAAGAGAATAGAGGAAATCATACTTTCATACAATATCTTAATTGAATTATATCTAATGATCAATAAATTAAGTTTAATTCTATATTTTAAAAAATCATCTAAATAATCTAAATATCTATAGAATAAATTAGATTGCAGTTGACAAATAATGAATACCACTATTATACTTTAATAGTATCGAATAGAAATAGAAATGGGGCGTGGCCAAGTGGTAAGGCAACGGGTTTTGGTCCCGCCATTCGGAGGTTCGAATCCTTCCGTCCCAGAGCATATTCATTATGTTAGAATAGAATGAAGGTTTTTTTGAAATGGGGTAAAGTCTAATGTTAGCTGGAATATCTTTCTTGCTTTTTCTCTTTTATGCATGAATCATATCAGTTTTACACAAACTGAATTGAATCGAGTTCAAATGACACGTAGATGTAATTCACTCCATTTCTGATCGAGGTAAATTGGGAACACGGGTTCCAAGAGTTTGAATTGAAAAAAGGGGGTCTTTTCATCCTATGCCCAATCCCATCTTGTTTCGGGAAGTTTGTTATTTATAAAAACAGTCCGTCCCGTCTTGATTTTCTATTTTATCAATATTTGAATTTTCAAGGATCCTATCTACCTCATGTATTTTCTTTGAATCTCGCTTTTTAAGTATTTCGTATTTGGCCCTAATAAAAAATTTTAAATTTATGTAACACTTAAGAAGGCGGTGCTTTATATCCTTTAATATCTTTTATTCACTTTCTAGTCTATTATATATGGCAAGAACAAAATCTTGCTGAACTACACAGTTTAAACAAAATACATAAAAAATGAGTAAATGTTTAACATATATGTATCCTTCTATTCTATTTTTGTGAAAAAGGTTTTTGATCCCCTCGATTTGAAATTTGGAAATTCTTTTGAATTTCCTCTTTTAATTAAGAGGCCCTTCTAAAACTTCTTCAGAAACCTCTTTACAGATTTATAGTTATCTTCTATATGGATATATAACTATATATAGAAATATAGAATCTATATTCTAATTAAAAAAAAAAAGGGGTATAGATTACGATGTCTACGAACCAATGACTATTCATGATTTCATAATTGAATCAATTCCATACTGGTTCCAAATTAGAGGAATGTTATGGTAAAACTTCGTTTGAAACGATGTGGTAGAAAGCAACGTGCGACTTGAAGGACATGATCCATTGTGGATTCTTTCTTATATCCACCATTTTGATTTCTATAGGAATGAAGGTGCTCTTGGCTTCGACATCCGTTGGTAACCTAACTAGTCCACGGTGGAGCTCGAATAGAAAGTATTAATTCATTTTTCAGGACAAGAATCTAGGGTTAATGCAAATCAATAAATTGGAGCAACTTTGTGAATATATCTTCGATATAGAAATCGAAGGGATCCCATTCGAGCGAGTTTCCAATTTAAAAGGACAATTTGTTGAAATTAATCAAACACTTTCGATCCGAAGTGGATCACGTGGGAATCAATTGTCCGTAGGATTCTTTGATAGAAGGAAATCACAAAAAGGGGTATGTTGCTGCCATTTTGAAAGGATTAAGAAGGACCGAAGTAATGCCTAAACCCAATGATTTAAAAAAAGATAAAGGATCTCAGAACAAGGAAACACCATTTTAATTGTCTCACTAACTGGGCCAGACTTAAGAATCCAAATCTATTTTCGAGACAAGCAAAAAAAGGGGTAAAGACTACTCAGAAAGAGTCTCTTTTGAATTATTTGAGAGTTATCTAACTTGAGTTATGAGTACGAATGGTTTCTTTTTCATTTTTAAGAAAGAAGAAGAAAAAAAGACTTAAACCCTAGTCTAATTGATTTGATGATTTTATAGAACCTTTTGTCATTTATGTAATTTATTCGAATTCCATGCCATAGATAAAATTTCAAATCCAATTCTTTTTTTCTCGAGCCGTACGAGGGGAAAACTTCCTATACGTTTCTAGGGGGGGTGTATTGTTTATCTACATCTATCTCAATGAGTTGTCTATCGAATCGTTGCAATTGATGTTCGATCTCGAAGAGAAGGAAAAGCTCTTCAGAAAGTGGGTTTTTATGATCCGATAAAGAATCAAACTTATTTAAATGTTCCTGCGATTCTCTATTTCCTTGAAAAAGGGGCTCAACCTACGGGAACTGTTCAAGATATTTTTAAAAGGGTGGGGGTTTTTAAGGAACTTCATTCTAATCAAACGAAATTCAATTAAAGAAATACAAAAAAAGGGGGGAGCAGTGATTTGTATATAACTTTTGATAACCTTTCTCTACTCTTTTTTATTTACCCCCTTTCCCGCTTCCCGCTCTATTCGTATCTATTTACCATAGTTTTCATCGAATCCTTTGTTCTATAACGACAAAACCTTTTTTTCTTGATCTTATAAAAGTTAGACATTCTCGACAACTTGTAAGAGAAAACAATAGAAAAAAAAATAAATTCAATTGAATTTATTTTTTTCTATTGTTTTCTTTTCGTAACATTTATATTGACAACAATGTATCGAACAAATATAATCCTTCGTGATAAGTGAAGTTAGATCTAGTTATTTGGTTTGTTTGGTTTTTTACTTTACTTCATTCAAAATTCAAACGACGGGTTCTTTGATACACGAGCTTTTTTTTTGATTGAAAAAAGGGGATAACAAAGAGATCCGCCCCATAAATTTTGAATCTATATTTTCATTTGATCTATTTTTTTTTTATGTTCCGAATTCATTAGAAAATCTATTTTTTCGATTTGTTAGCTCAATCGTTTAATTGTTTCGTCTAATTTTTTTTGTTTAATTTATTTTCATTCCGATTGTATTTATGCGCTTTTTTTATTATACATATATTTTATATTTGATCGATTATCTTCTATAGTTGTTTTCTTCTTTTCGGGTTGCTAACTCAACGGTAGAGTACTCGGCTTTTAAGTGCGGCTAGGATCTTTTACACATTTGGATGAAGCAAAGGATTCGTCCATACCATCGGTAAAGTTTGGAAGACCACGACTGATCCTGAAAGGGAATGGATGGAAAAAATAGCATGTCGTATTGATGGAGAGTTCTGACAATATTTCATTCTTACTGGGTCCGTACAAAAACCCGTTTGAAGTCTTGGAATGGAACAAAATAAAGTTGGGTCGAATGAATAAATGGATAGGGCCCTCCGGCTTCAATTAACTCTAAGGAAAGACAAAGCAACGAGCTTCCGTTCTAAATTTGAATTATTTCCTGATCTAATTAGACGTTAAAAAAATATTAGTGCCGATCCAGGAAGGGTTGCTCCCCCCATGGGGGGATTCCCGATTTTTTCAATGAATCCTAACTATTTTCATTCTCCATTATGAAAGGGAGATTTGTGTGTAAAAGAAACAGTATATTGATAAATTAAGTTTTTCCGAAATCAAAAGAGCGATTTGGTTGAAAAAATAAAAGATTTTTAAGCACTTTCTTTTCTTATCCTATAATCTTATATCTTATCCAAAAATGGAAAAAAGAAGAAATAGAGAATCTGTTAATAAGTTTACCTGGTATCTATTCTTACTAGAATACCCTGTTTTGACTTTTTCGCACTATGTATCATTTGCTAACCCCAAAGTCGTCTATCTTGGATTCAAATAGAATTTCAAATGGAAGAAATACAAAGATATTTACAGCTTGATAGATCTCAACAACCCAGCTTTCTATATCCACTTATCTTTCAGGAGTATATTTATGCACTTGCTCATGACCATAATTTAAACCGAGCTATTTTTTTGGAAAATCCAGGTTATGGCAATAAATCGAGTTTCCTTATTGTGAAACGGTTAATTACTCGAATGTATCAACAGAATCATTTTCTTACTTCTGCTAATGATTCTAGCCAAAATCCATTTATTGAGCGCAACAAAAATTTGTATTCTAAAATGATATCAGAGGGATTTTCATTTATTGTGGAAATTCTGTTTTCTATGCGATTAATATCTTCTGAAGAACGGAAAGGGATATCCCAATCTCATAATTTAAGATCAATTCATTCAACATTTCCTTTCTTAGAAGACAGTTTTTCACATTTTAATTTTATGTTAGATATACAAATACCCCACCCCGTTCATCTGGAAATCTTGGTTCAAACCCTTCGCTATTGGGTAAAGGATGCCCCTTCTTTGCACTTATTACGATTCTTTCTACGCGAGTATTGTAATTGTAATAAAATTATTTCTTCAAAGAAACCCGGTTTTCTTTTTTTAAGAAAAAGAAATCAAAGATTATTCTTCTTGTTATATAATTTTTATGTATGTGAATACGAATCCATTTTCGTCTTTCTCCATAACCAATCTTCTCATTTACGACCAACAGCCTTTGGGGTCCTTCGTGAACGAATCTATTTCTATGGAAAAATAGAACATTTTTCCGAAGTCTTCGCTAAGGATTTTCCGACCAACTTATGCTTGTTCAAATATTCTTTCATGCATTATGTTAGGTATCAAGGAAAATCCACTCTGCTTTCAAGGGGGACGGCTCTTTTGATGAATAAATGGAAATCTTACCTTGTTAATTTTTGGCAATGTAATTTTGACCTGTGGGTTCACTCGCGAAGGGTCTATATAAAGCAAGTGTACAATTATTCCCTTGACTTTATGGGTTATCTTTCAATTGTGCGACTAACCCCCTTAACGGTACGTAGTCAAATGCTGAAAAATGCATTTCTAATTAAAAATCCTATTAAGAAATTAGATACCCTTGTTCCAATTATTCCTCTGATCAGATCATTCGCTAAAGCGAAATTTTGTAATCTATTAGGACATCCCATTAGTAAGCCGGTTCGGACTGATTTATCAGATTCTGATATTATGGACAGATTTGGGCGTATATGCAGAAATCTTTCTCATTATTATAGTGGATCTTCCAAAAAAAAGAGTTTGTATCGAATAAAGTATATACTTCGACTGTCTTGTGCTAAAACTTTAGCTCGAAAACACAAAAGTACTGTACGGGCTTCTTTGAAAAGATTAGGTTCGGAATTTTTGGAAGAATTCTTCATGTCGGAAGAAGAAGTCTTTTCTTTGACCTTTCCAAGAGTTTATTCTCCTTTTTTGGGGGTCTATAGAAGTCGGATTTGGTATTTGGATATTACTTGTATCAACGATCTGGCGAATCAGCAATGATTCATTCTGAGACTATTTAAATGGAAATTTTTTAAATGAAAATGATAACAAAAGTCGTATTTCTTTTATTCTGAAATGTTGATGTAGCATGTAAGTAGCTTGTAATTAGAATGGGGGGTAAATTAACTGACTATTCTTTAAAGTTTTTCTAAAAAAGCAACTGATGTATACATAGGGAAAGCCGTGTGCAACGAAAACTGCAAGCACGGCTTGAGGAGGGGTGTTTACTTAGTTTAACAAGGAAATTATCTACTCCATCCGACTAGTTCCGGGTTCGAATCCCGGGCAACCCA